CTATTTATTTGCTGAATAGATAGATCGATTGAAAAAATAATGACTATACTTAACAATAGAACACTATGAAAAGCCCACACACGACGAAGATTTTTTGTTGCCGTCGGAAAAAGAAGAAGTCCCACTCCTATTAACATAGGAACTGGAAGTGGAACGAAAGGTATGATCCACGCATATTGATATATATGTTCCATAAAAAAAGTTTTTTATTCTTAATTAATTGTTTCCGATTCGTCGGATCTTACATCTTTTGAAAGGAGTCAATAAAAAAATAAAGATATGCACTAACTTAAAGAGAATTTTATATTCTTACTTATTTTGAGTCTTTCCAAAATACTTCCAATATTCAACTTAAGAAATTACAATTGGTCAAATGGTATGACCAAATTTCTAGTAAAAGGTGAATATTTAGTTATTAAGTCAGATATTTATGAAGATAGAGAAAATAATAATTAGTATTACAATAATTTCTATCCATAGAGCAAGCATAAAGAATTACACCAAAAGGGTACTTGTATGAATCATAGGATCAACTAAGGGCAATAACTTGGTCTAATGAAACAAGAACTTGCTATTTTAATTAGTTTATTCAAAATCATTAACTAGTTCATTATGTAATTGATTGATTGTTTTCCATTCAAAAAAAATACATTTATGTTTATAGCAAAGGCTATAATATCCATTCATTATTTTATATCAAAAACTAAAATTCACTTTTTTATTTATCTAAAAAAAATTATTAAAAAAATGACTAAAACATCTTTTATCATGTCATGTATCTTTTAACAGATTCATTACTAGTCTCATTCGAATTTTAAAATTTAAATTAGGCCCACTCTTTCCTTGAGCTTGACCAATTAATATGCAAATTTTTTCATTAGGCAAAAGTTGGTTTCTTAAACTTTTCGATGGATTTTATTACATGTAAATTAAATGTAGAACGACAAAAATAGACAGAAATAGAGGTTTTTTTGGATTGATTTTCTCAATTTCAACCAATTTTATTTCTATGATATCAGATTCTATAGATATAGATTTGAATGAGAAATAAAAGTACGAATTAGTACAAATTATTCTTTCTTCCCAATATTGTATGGAATAGAAAAAAACAATTTTTTGAAAAAATCACATAATCATATATTCTTTTTTATTTCTAGTAATATTCGATGCGATTTTCACATATCTATAGTTATTTTTTAGAAAGGGAATATTATCTAGAGAATAACTAAATAGATACTGAATAGTAACGAAGAATTCATTTTGAATAATAGATGTCTTTCACATACAACTATACCAATGAGTAACTTTAAATGGCAGTTCCAAAAAAACGTACTTCTATATCAAAAAAGCGTATTCGTAAAAATATTTGGAAAAAGAAGGGATATTTGGCAGCGCTAAAGGCCTTTTCGTTAGGGAAATCTCTTTCTACCGGGAATTCAAAAAGTTTTTTTGTACGACAAACAAATAAATAATAAAACAGTAGAATAATCTGAATCGACTTGACTCAAAAAATTAGCTAATTTCATTAAATTTAGACTATATAAAAAAATTAATGTAATGAATGATTTCCATTCCCTATTGTTTTGGACTAATCAATATGAAATGAAACTCGCCTCGCTCTTCTGATATCTAGAATCAAAAATTTTCTGTTTACTGAATTCTAAAAATAATAGAATACTTTTTTTATTTTGAAAAAAGAATAAAGCCAAGATACAAGGTTTTACCTTTCTTTTTAGTATATTTTATCATTTCCGAGATGGGGATTATTATTTTCCCCATCGACCCACTTGGCACAATCACAATAATAAAAGTTTTTATTTTTTTTATATCTCGAGAAGAGCAAATATAAGATCTTTAGTCAAAATTAATGAGTCGTTGAAACTAATTAATTAAGTTTAAAACTTTTTTGTAACTTTCTGAATCATTATTTCTTTGAATTACTATATATACTCCCCATGTACCTCTCGTTTTTAACCCAATCGATAAAAGCGAATATTTTGTACAAAAAATGTGTCACTTTTGAGTGATCCAAGATAGATCCTGTTTTGGGTTCATTGATAAAATGCGTTTTTTGTTTCAGATTTATGAAATCAGATAAATAAAAAAAAACGAATCATTAAAAAATGAAAATGAGAAAAGGCATTTTATTTTTGGTTCTATCCCTGGATTGAGGGTAGAACTATCTAGTTACAACAGTTCAATTCCAGGAGAGCATAAACTACACGAAAGTCCTAAGTTAAATAAACCCGACACTCTAAACTAAAATAACTGAACCTTCAAATCCCTATTTGAACGAATTTTGATTCATCAATTTTAAATTTCAATGTTTCCTAAAAAATATTGCATTGACTTGACTCCTTTAATCTCGACGATTGAATAATAATAGGCTATTATGAGTTCGAGCAAGCCGCTATGGTGAAATCGGTAGACACGCTGCTCTTAGGAAGCAGTGCTAGAGCATCTCGGTTCGAGTCCGAGTGGCGGCATGCCATCTTCTAAA